TTAGCGTAATAAGGCCATAGAAGTAAGATGAATAAGATCAAGAATAAGATTTGGTTTAAGACCAAAGAGTAAGGTGGTAAAAGCAAGAGCAGATAAACAGAAAGTATCAGCTTTAGTTAAATCATTGAATTTACTAATATAAGAAGTAGTAGCACCAAAGCAAACACGGTTATATAACCACATGGAATAAGTAGCAGTTAAAAGAAGACCAGTACTAGCAATTAAAGCTAAGAAAGGGTTAATATCCATAAGACCAGTAAATACAAGGAATTCAGCAATAAAGTTAGCAGAACCAGGGAAAGCTACATTAGATAAAGTGAAGAAAAGGAAGAAGATAGCAAATAATGGCATATAAATAGCAAGACCTCTGTAATAACGAACAAGACGAGTGTGATAACGATCATATAATAAACCAACACAATAGAATAAAGCACCACTGACTAAACCATGAGCAACCATCATATGAATAGAACCTTCAATACCTAAAAGATTATTAGCAAAAATACCAAGCATAGCTAAATTCATGTGAGCTACACTACTATAGGCAATAATTTTTTTCATATCGATTTGACGAATAGCAGTAAGACCGGCATAAACAATACCAATAAGAGCTAAAAGAGCAACAAAAGGTTGATAATAATCGGAAGCATAAGGGAATAATGGGATAGAAAAACGTAAGAAACCATAACCACCTAATTTTAAAAGAATACCAGCTAAAAGAATAGAACCACCAGTAGGGGATTCTACGTGAGCTTCCGGGAGCCAAAGATGGAATGGAATCATTGGAATTTTAACAGCAAAAGCAATAAAGAAACCTAAGAAAAGTAAAAGTTGATAATCAGGATGAATTGGTACAGTAAGTAAAGCTTGAAGATTAGTAGTAGAAGCTTCAAGATAAAGTAGACCAATAGAAATAAGCATAAGAAGAGAACCACCTAAAGTATAAAGGAAAAGAGAAAGAGCAGCAGAGAGTCTTCGAGCTCGACCTTGATATTTACCCATTAAATAGAAAAGTGGAATTAAAACACTTTCAAAGCAAAGATAAAAAATCATAACATCAAGAACTAAGAAAACAGCCATTAATAAAGCTTCAATAGCTAATAAGGGTAAAACTAATTCTGGTTCCACAATAAGACAAATAGGCATAAGGAAAGTAGTTAAAACAATTAAAACAAGAGATAAACCATCAATACCAAGAGCCATATATTGGAATTGAAATTGAGCACTATTAGGGTTATAAATAAGAACTAAATAAAAACTGTGAACTAAAGTTAAAAGCATAAACCACATACCTAAAATAGTACGATGGCGGGGGAAAAGAATAGCAAATAAACTACCAATTAAAGGTAAGAGAATTAAAAGCCAAAGTAACATCTTAATTTAAATAGAGCGAGATATCAGAAATTGGATTTGATTTAAGTAAGCACCCGGACCCTAAAATGGTCCGGGGCAGGCTCTCACAAGCTTATCTGGGATCATTCAGTGATCCCAAAGGTATCCAAATTCTTTTCGCGAGAAATTCCAACGTTGTACATGTATTTTATCATCATTTTGTGATGATAGTGTGTTAGGATAACCTAAATTTGATAAAAAAAAAGTGAACAAATAAAAATAAGCTCGCAATATTAAATATTTATATTTCATTAACCAATAAGAAGAATAATAATGAAATAAGAGAAATAAAGGAAAGTACAAATTTGACCAATTTGAATATATGGAGAGTGAATTGGTTGACCACCAAGCCACATAAGAAGGAAGAAATTAGCAACAAAGAACCAGAAGAGAGATTTCATAAGAGGAGTATTACCGGCTAATCTTAAACGAGTAAACCATGGAAGGGTTAATAAAATAAGAAGGGAACCAAACATAGCAATAACACCTAAGACTTTGTTAGGAATAGCACGTAAAATAGCATAGAATGGTAAGAAATACCATTCTGGAACAATGTGGTGAGGAGTTACTAAGGGGTTAGCAGGAATATAGTTATCTGGGTGACCTAAATAGTTAGGCATGAAGAAAACTAAAATAGCTAAAAGAATGAATAACCAAACAAAACCAACAAGGTCTTTAGAGGTGAAGTAAGGGTGGAAACGTAAATAATCACCTTTAACAGCAAGAGGGTTAGTAGAACCGTATTGGTGTAAACCAATAATATGAACAGCAACTAAAGCACAAAGAACAAAAGGTAAAAGATAGTGAAGACTAAAGAAACGGTTTAAAGTAGCGTTATCAACACTAAAACCACCCCAAAGGAAATAGACAATATCTTGACCTAACCATGGAATAGCAGAAAGGAGGTTAGTAATTACAGTAGCACCCCAGAAAGACATTTGACCCCAAGGAAGGACATAACCTAAGAAAGCAGTGGCCATCATAATAATATAAATTACAACACCAACAGTCCATAAAATAAGACGTGGAGGGCGGTAAGAAGCAAAGTAAAGACCACGACCGATATGAAGATAGACTACAATGAAGAAGAAAGAAGCACCATTAGCATGAAGATAACGGAGTAACCAACCATAGTTTACATCACGCATAATGTGTTCAACACTAGCAAAGGCGTAAAGAGTGTTTGGAGTATAATGCATAGCAAGAGTAACACCAGTAAGAATTTGAATAACTAAAACAACACCTAATAAAGAACCAGTATTCCAGAAATAGGTAATGTTAGCAGGTAATGGGGAGTCAATGAAGAAGTCATTAACAAGAGATAAAAGAGGATTACGTTTAACAAATTTCATCAGAAATAAAAAAAACAAGAAAGTTATTTTAAAATTACCCTGGGACAATGTAAAATTGTCCCAGGACGGCTAACCATGGCTTAAGCTATGGCTTGCTTCCACTGTCACCACAGAGTGATGACAGGGTTAATAACTAACTAAAATTCTGTAATTGCATATAATTATTATAAAATGAAGTGGGTAGGGCTCGAACCTACATTGGCCAAAACCACACTTTTACAGAGTGCTACCTAACCATTCGGTCACCACTTTACATTGCCATCATCTGAATTCCAGGAATCACGAAGTAATCTCCGGTAGAAAACTGGGGCAAGTGGACTCGAACCAACTATTACTGGCACCAAAAACCAGTGTCCTACCTATTGGACGATGCCCCAAATTGTGAAGAGTGTTTTCACTCTGAGCAAAGAATATAAAAGAAGCTCATCTAAAAGAGGCTCACACCTGTAAAGGTGTTCTCCTCTTAGAGAAAAAGATTAGAAAATTTGAATAGAACCACGAACACGATGGAAAGCAACTAATAAAGATAAAGCAACAGCAGATTCAGCACCAGCTAAAACAAGAAGATATAAAGAGAAATGAGAGGCAACAAGGTCATCAAAAAGAAAACCAAAATAAACAAGTCTAAAAGCTACAACAAAAATCATTAATTCTAAAGCTAAAAGAATGAAAATAAGTTGTCTGTTGTTTAAAATGAAACCAAGAATACCAATTACAAATAAACCCATTAAGAAAAGCATCTACTATAAATTAGATTCAATATTTCCTATAAGTTAATCTATTTTAAAAACATCTAAATCCAACACTACTAAGTAGTATCCATAGTTCACCCTTTTATTTTTTGAACCCATTCAAGGGTCTTAGAATAGAAGGTTTTTAAATAAAAAAAAAGAAAAATATTAGAGAGTGGCTAACCAGTTTAAGTAGTTTTCAGTAGAAACAACTTTAATACCAATAGGCATGAAACCGTGAAGATAACCACATAATTCACTGCATTGACCATAGAAGACACCTGGACGAGAGATAATAATACCGCTAGAGTTTAAACGACCAGGGACGGCATCTAATTTAAGACCAAGAGAAGGTACAGCAAAGTCATGAATAACATCACTAGAAGTAACTAAAAGACGAATAGAAGTATCAACTGGTAAAACTAAATAGTTATCGACATTTAATTGACGTAAAGGACCATCAACTAAGAAACTATCAAAACTAAGAGGTTCAGCATAGTCAGAGTATTCGTAGCTCCAATACCATTGGTTACCAATAGCTTTAATGGTAACTTGTGGTTCAATAATTTCATCCATTAAATAAAGTAAACGGAAACTTGGTAAAGCAATAGCACCTAAAATAAGGGCAGGAGCTAAAGTCCATAAGAATTCAATAGTGTGGCCATGAGAGTTACGAGCGTAAGAAATAGCGTGAGAACCATAAACACCACGAACTAAGAACCAAGAAACAACGACAAGAATAAGAACTAAGTAGAAAGAAACATGGTCGTGTAATTCTACTAAACCATACATAGTCGGAGAAGCAATATCTTGAAAACCAAAACCCCAGTTTTCAGGAGCATCGCAATAAATAGAAGACATATTAAGCATCATATAAATAACATCAAAGCTCTATTTTAGCACCTCAAAGGTGAATTAAGTGAAATTAAATTATTAAGAATAGAGGTACATGGAATTGAACCATGATCTTCGGATTAAAAGCCCGCAGCTCTAACCGTTGAGCTATACCTAATAAATAAGAAAAGTTTAAAAATTAGTGGGAGAATTTAACTACAGAAGAAGTAGCTGGACGGAAAGTTTTAACAAGGACTAAAAGGAAAAGAACTAAAGACATAGCAGTGTAAATAGTACCTAAAGAAATAACAGAGTTCCAACCGGCGAAAGCTTCTGGGTAGTCAGGGATACGACGAGGCATACCGTTTAAACCTAAGAAATGCATTGGGAAGAAGACTAAGTTAACACCAATAATGAAAGTCCAGAAGTGAAGACGACCAAGGAATTCTGGGTAGTTATAACCAGTCATTTTACCAATCCAGTAATAGAAAGCAGCGAACATACCAAAGACGGCACCCATAGAAAGAACGTAATGGAAGTGGGCAACAACATAGTAAGTATCATGGAAAGCAATATCAAGACTAGCGTTAGCAAGAATAACACCAGTAACACCACCAACAGTGAAAAGAAGTAAGAAACCTAAAGCGAAAAGCATTGGAGTGTAAAGGTGAATGTTACCACCGTAAAGAGTAGCTAACCAAGAGAACATTTTAATACCAGTAGGAACAGCAATAATCATAGTAGCAGCAGTGAAGTAAGCACGAGTATCAACATCTAAACCAACAACGTAAAGGTGGTGGCTCCAGACAATGAAACCTAAAAGACCAATACTCATCATAGCATAAATCATACCGATAGAACCGAAAATTGGTTTAATGGCGAAACGACTAATAACGTGACTAATAACACCGAAAGCAGGAAGAATCATAATATAAACTTCCGGGTGACCGAAGAACCAGAAAAGGTGTTGGAAAAGAATTGGGTCACCACCACCAGTAGGGTCATAGAAAGTAGTGTTAAAGTTACGGTCGGTTAATAACATAGTAATACCACCAGCTAAAACAGGTAAAGATAAAACTAAAAGGAAAGAAGTAATGAAAGTACCCCAAACAAAAAGTGGGACACGTTCCATAGTCATACCTGGAGCACGCATGTTAATAACAGTAGTAATCATATTCATAGAACTAACCATAGAACTAATACCGGCTAAGTGAAGACTTAAAATGGCTAAATCTACAGAATGACCACCAGAATAAAGGCTATCAGATAAAGGAGGATAAACAGTCCAACCTACACCGGCACCATTACCAACAAATAAACTAAGGGTAAGTAAAGTTAAAGAAGATGGAAGTAACCAGAAACTTAAATTATTAAGACGAGGGAAAGCCATATCGGGAGCACCAATCATAATAGGTAAAAGCCAGTTACCAAAACCACCAATAAGACCCGGCATTACCATGAAGAAAATCATAATTAAACCGTGAGCAGTAATAATAACGTTATAAAGGTGGTGATTACCACCAAGGAAAGCGTTACCTGGAGAAGAAAGTTCTAAACGCATTAAAATAGATAAAGCAGAACCAACCATACCAGCAATAACAGAATAAACAATATATAAAAGACCGATGTCTTTAGCGTTAGTACTGAATAACCAACGTCTCATTAGACACCAGATTTGTAATTTCTCATTTTCTTTTTATTCCGGAACAACCCTCAGGGCATTGAAGTGCCCTGAGGGGGCTTGCTCAAGCTAGCCCCTTGATACTATGTATCAAGGGATCCCCGGTAGTTAAAAAGTAATTTAATTTTGAATTAATTTTTATTTATTATAATAATTAGGCTCCTGTTAGTATTAAGGAAAAACCTTAAGCTATACTGGAATAAGTCTCTTTATTTAGAAAGAGTGTTTGAAAAATAATATATTAAGGAATTAGAAGAATGAAGATTAAAAGAGGGAAGAGAAGTAAATGAGGGATAAAACGAGAAGATAAGAGATCTAAACGAGCAGCAAGAGAATTTAAGAAATAAACAGCACCATGAGGACCAAACCAAGCTAAGAAACCATTATCAAAATAACGACTAGTAATATTAGCTAATTGAAGATAAGGATAGAGATTGAATTTTAAAGTTGGTAAGCTATAATTAGTTTGAATCATAAATGGAGCTACTAAGAAGGCAGCTAAAGGAACAAAGTCAATCCACCAAGGAAGATGGGAAGCAATAAGAGCGTTAGTAGGATGACCACTTAAACTACTTAAAAGGTGATATTGAGTTAAATAACCCCAGAAAATACTAGCAATAGTTAAAGTAATAGTAGGGAAAAGTAACCAAGCAGTAGGTTCATGAGCATCTAAAACAATTTTAGATTGTGGTGGAACAAAGAAGACACGATGAAGTAATTTTAAGGAATAGAAAGTAGTAAAGTAAGCAGCAGCTAAACCCATACCATAACCTACAGTACCAAAGGCCATTTGAAGAATGTAATCTTTAGAATAGAAACCAGTAAGGAATGGTAAAGCTACAAGAGAAAGAGAACCAATTAAGGTAGTAACATAAGTAATAGGCATTAATCTAATTAAACCACCCATACGTCGAACATCTTGTTCATCATGAACAGCATGAATAACAACACCAGCAGATAAGAAGAGTAAAGCTTTGAAGAAAGCATGATTCATTAAGTGAGCTAAAGCTAAACCATATTGACCAATACCACAAGCTAAAACCATATAACCTAATTGACTAGTAGTAGAATAAGCAATAGTACGTTTCATATCAGTTTGAACATAACCATAAATGGCACCGAATAAAGCAGTAATACCACCTAACCAAACAAGGAAGAGAGAACTACCAAAAAGAGGGCTAAAACGTAAAAGAAGGAAAATACCAGCAGTAACCATAGTAGCAGCGTGAATAAGAGCACTTACTGGAGTAGGACCTTCCATAGCATCTGGAAGCCAAGCGTGGAGACCGAATTGACCAGATTTAGCAATTACAGCAGCAACAATTAAGAAACCTAAGATAGCAACAACATCACTATTTAAGTAAGGTAAAATAGCAAATAAAGTAGTAAATTCTAAGTCACCAGTAAACCAAACAGCCATAGCCATAGCTAAGAATAAACCAGTATCACCGACACGGTTCATTAAGAAAGCTTTTAAGGCAGATTGATTGGCTTTAATACGAGTAAACCAGAAACCAATTAAAAGGTAAGAAACTAAACCTACACCTTCCCAACCTAAGAAGAGAAGTAACCAGTTATCAGAACTAACCATAATAAGCATGAAGAAAGTGAAAAGAGAAAGGTAACTAAAGAAACGTTGTAAATGTGGATCGTCACTCATATAACCCATAGAGTAAATATGAACTAAGAAAGAAATAAAGCAAATAGGAATCATCATAGATAAAGTTAATTCATCAAAAATAAAACCCATATCTAAATTAATCCAACCTAAACTTAACCAAGAACCAAGACCATTTACCATACCACCAAGATAAACTGGGGATTTAAGAAGAACGACTTCGTAGTAACCAAATGCAACTAAAAGAAGGGTAATACCCATGAAAATAATAGTTAAAAGAGGGCCACCAAAATTCCCAAGTTTACGACCTAAGAAACCACAAAGAAGACTACCTAATAAAGGTAAAGTTAAAATTAAAAGGTACATCAAACTCCATTAAATAATTTCCTATAAGTAAATTCTTGTTATCATTGAAAAATTGTAATAGAATCCCATCAGTAGTAAATTTATAATTCTACTGGGGATAAATTAATAACTTATTTCAAGTTAAGAACCCCACCAGTAGTAAGTTAAGAATACAAATAACCAGACGACATCTACCATATGCCAATACCAAAGAGAGAATTCAAGACCTAAGTGGTGATGAGTAGTAAATTGGTCGCGAAGCATACGAATAAACATAATAGTTAAGAAAGTAACACCAATAATAACATGAGTACCATGTAAACCAGTGGTCATATAGAAGACAGAACCGAAAACAGAATCGGCTAAACTGAATTCAGTGACATAGTATTCAAAACCTTGTAAAAGTACAAAGGCAGAACCTAAAATAATAGTAAAGATCATACCATTAAGAGCAGTATCTTTGTTACCGTTAATTAAAGCGTTGTGAGCTAAGGTACAAGTAGCACCAGAAGAAAGTAAGAAAATACTACCTAATAAAGGAATAGACCAAGGGTCAACAGCGCTGACACCAACTGGAGGCCAAACACCACCTAAAGCAACATCTGGAGATAAACTAGAATGGAAGTAAGCCCAGAAGAAACTAAAGAAAAGCATAATTTCGGAAACAAGGAATAAAAGAACACCGAGCATTAAACCACTTTGAACTTTAGTAGTGTGTTTACCAGCAATACCTTCACGGGTAACATCACGGAACCAACCAAAAGCAACTAAAGCAACGCAAACAAGACCGAGAATTAAAACAGAAGGGCCATGTTTAAAAGAGAAAATAAGACCACTAGCAAAAACAAAAGCACCAAGACCACCAAAAATTGGCCATGGAGAAGGATCAACTAAATGATAGGGATGTCTAAAATTAACACTGTTCATCTAATATAAATTTGAATACACTCTTATTTATCAAGTATCCTAAGTATTTAGGATATTGAAAAGGGGGCAATTTCTAGCCTACGCTAAAGTTAATTACCCCCTCCAGGAAAAAAAAAATAACCCTTTATAGGGTAAAATTAGGGAATTCAAGACTCTACCCCAGCATATACTGGGATATATATCCTAAGAGAAATCTTTAATAGTAATGCAAGAAATGAAAGTAAAGATATAAGCTTGAAGATAAGCAATTAAAAGTTCAAGAATTAAGAATACAGTTAAAAGAGCAACAGGTAAGGCAAGAATAAGAATAGAAGTACCACCTAAGAAACCTTCGTAAATGAAACCACTTACAACTTTAACTAAAGTGTGACCAGTAACCATGTTAACAGTAATTCGGATACCTAAACTACTAATACGAGTAATATAAGCTAAAACTTCAACAATAATAATTAAGGGAATAAGACCTAAAGGAGTACCAGCAGGAATGAAAACACCAAAAATAGCATAACGATAACGACGGAAACCATTAGCAATAGCGGTAACCATTAAGAAAAGAGCAAGATTAAAGGTAATAATAAGATGAGTAGTAGGAGTAGTAGAATAAGGTAATAAACCGAAAAGGTTAGAGAAAAGAAGAGCAGAGAATAAGGTATAAATGAAAGGGAACCAAGCACCGGCTTTAGAACCAATATAAGTTTGAACCATAGAATAAAGAGTAACGTGGTAGGTTTCTAAACCTAAAAACCAGTTAGAAGGAACTAAAGTTTGGTTAGAAGTTAAAGCATAACTTAAGATAGTGATGAAACCAAAAGCAAAAAGTAAGAAAACAGCAACATCATTTAAACCAGAACCAAGATTAATAACAGAATAAGCTTCCATAGGGGAATAAGAGAACATCAATTTAAAATTTACTATTGACCTAGATTTCCTATAATTTGGATAAAATACCTACTTTAATTTCCAACTAGCTCATGGGAGTAAAAGCTAGCCTTGACAATAACCTAGGATATTATCTAAAGCTATCAAATGGCAACTATTTAGGAGGGCTAAAAAAAAACCTAAATTCAAGAAAATTTTAGAACTTTCAGGGGGGAGTCTGTTAAATTTTTAATTAAAGAATAAAAAAGATTAGATAAATAAGAGAGTATAACGAGAAAGATGAGTAAGTAAAATATAAGGGAAAACAAGAATTTGGTTAAAAACCATAAATAAAACAAATAAAATAGAGAACCAAGAAAGGAGATTTAAATAGTTCATAGGCATTAATTGAGGCATCAAATAAAAGTGAGACCTAGATTTCCTATAGTCCATTCTAAAACTAAGCATTCTTTGAATATGAGGCTAGTTTTTATAAGCTAGTATTAACCCAAAGAGTGGAATTGTTCTAGAAATAATAAATAGAGTGTTTATATCAGAGAACTGGGACTTGAACCCAGACCAGAAGTACCCAAAACTCCCGTGCTACCAGTTACACCATTCTTTTCCTATGACATTTTCTAAACCTTTGATAATCTTTTCCTGGGCGGTAGTGAAAAAAAAATAAAAAGGAATTAATGAGTATCAAGGTGAATTTTAATAATAGCGACCATGACAACAAGAAGTAAGAAACCAACTAAAATAAGAGCTAAAGGATAAGCATAAAAAATCATATTAGCTAACATAGTTAAATCAGATGGGCGACCTAAAAGATGAGACCAATCAGAGGCATAAATAGAACGGAAGTTACTTTCCCAATTACCGCTAGTGACTAAAGTGGTATCATTGTTAACAATAGTTTGAGAACTACCAAAAAGAGAAGATAAAACTGGTAAATCTTGAGAGAAAGAAAGATCAGCAAAGAAAATAAAGTAAAAAGCAAAACCAGCTAAAAGAAGAATAGCAGCTAAAGGAGAAGCAAAACTACCTAATTGAAGGGTAAGACGAACATTAATCATAAAAATAGTGAAGAGGAATAAAATAGCAATAGCACCAACATATACAATAATTAAAGTTAAACCTAAAAAGTAATGGTCTAATAAGAGGAAAATACCACCACCAGCAAGGTACATACCACATAAGAAAAGAACGGAATTAATAGGGGATCTACTAACAATAACTAAAACCCCGCATAAACCAATAAGAACTAAAAAAGCTTCATAGAGCCAATAGTTAATCATCCTATTAAAGAGAACTATTATTTCCTATAAGCTAATAAATAATAAATAAGCTACCGGGTAATACCTAGTAGCTAAAATTAGAGAACTTAATTAAACAAATAGTAACCACAATCTAATACCAAATATTGGTTATAGGTTATGGTAAGTATAAGCTTAGAAAGCGTAAAGAAGAATAAGGGCCATCATAAGAGCGAATAAACCCATAGCTTCAGTTAAGGCGAAACCTAAAATAGCCATTTGGAAAAGTTCACGACGTAAAGAAGGGTTACGAGAAATACCAACAAGGAGAGAACCGAAAATAACACCAATACCAACAGCAGCACCACCTAAAGCAATAGAAGCAGCACCAGCACCAATTAATTTACCGACCATAATCATCTATAAAGACTAAATTTTCTTAGAGGAGTTAAAATAAACTAGGATTATTATTTTTTTATTAAGCGGAATCTACGGGACTTGAACCCGCATAACCTAGCTTGACAAACTAGTGCTTTACCGATTAAGCTAAGATTAAAATACGAGACCTAGGGGAGTTGAACCCCTATCACTGGAACGAAAATCCAGGGTTCTAACCATTAAACTAAGGTTAATAAGGAGAAAAAAAAGCAGATAAATTCACCATTAAATATCGATCTTCAGAAAATCAATATAGAGAATAGTTTGCCTAAGCATTTGCAATATTAGAGGTCAAGAGAACCAGAATTAAGTTCATATAAATAACCAATAGTTAAAACTACAAAAAAGATAAGATAAACCCAGAAGGCAGAGAAAGAAAGATCAAAAAGAAGAGCAGAGAATGGGAAAAGGAAAATAATTTCAAGGTCAAAAATTAAGAAAAGAATAGCGACTAAGTAATAAATAATATCAAATTTAAGACGAGCATCACTATAAGGATCGAACCCACATTCATATACAGATACTTTTTCAAGAGTTCGAGAACTGATACTTAAATAAAAACTAAGAACTAATAAAAGAGACACAAGAAAAAATAAAGCTAAGAAAGAAACCATCTAATTATTAAATTCAAATATTTCCTATAATTAGACTGCTTTAGGGATGACGAAGTGACTTTACGATAAGCAAGTGATAGTCTGAATTTTTAATTGGCTTGGGAAGTGCCCGAAGGGTTATTCTAGAATAAAAATAGGGGAAATAGGACTCGAACCTATAACGTTGGTTTTGGAGACCAAAGTTTTACCATTAAACTATTCCTATTACAATCGGTTTAATATGTATTACCGCTACTTTGGTGTGGCAATAGGATAGAATTGTATGAGGTTACCCATTAATTCTATATGGAAAATATTTATTATAATAACCGCCTTACCAGATGCCTATTTAATGCGGATAGCGCAAGTAGTATATGCATTACCGAGTCTTCTGGCACATATTTGGACACTACTGCTACACTCTACTTTCATTCTAAATAGAGTTTAGGAGATTTCTCTCTTTCTTTGACTGGGTCCAAGTTTCCTAGATTGCCCAATATTCCTCACTGCAGCCCGTATAAACGAGGTGGCCTTTTTGATTGTGCCACTGTGGCCTGATTGCTCTAGATCATCGATTCGGTAGGCCGTCACCACTACCGTCCTTCTAAACTACACCGAAACCCATGAGGTAAAAATACCTCCAGGTTCCCGCACACTCACCCTATCACCTTCTAAAACATATGTTTTAGTCGATCAGCATGTGTTAGGTCAAAGAAAATGCGCTCATCCTGAGCCATGATCATACCCATTCAAATATTGCACTTCGTCGAAATTATACATTGCCTTTCCTATGGGAATCACTTTGTGATTCCCAATTAGCTCATGAAAGCTTAGCCCTGGACCCTAAAGGTCCAGGGAAGTGATCTCCGGGCTGACAAATAGTTGCCTTTCTAGACTCCGAAGAGTTCAGATGGTGACAATCTAAATTAAAATTTACGCTCTGGTACCACCTAATGGTATCAGAAAAAAGAATTAGAGAAGAAGAAGTTGAGTAGTTGGTAAAAGACAAGTGGTAGTAAAAGCAATAAGAGTGGCGTAAGAAACACGGAGTTCACTAGCACCAAGAGAAGCTACGAAAGGACCAAAGAAAGTAGTTTGAAGAAGTCTTAAGTAATAAGCAGCAGTTCGTAAAGAAGTAAGAATAAGAAGAGTAGCTACGACCATATAACGGACATCAATAAGACCAAAAAGTACAAGTAATTTAGCGTAGAAACCAGAGAATGGAGGAACAGCAGCCATAGTAAGAAGAGCAACCATGAAAGCAAAAGCTAATGGATAGTTGTTAGTAATAATACTAAGTCGTTTCATGAGATCAATACCTGGGAGTTCAGCTAAAATAAGGAAAAGGTTAACAGAAGCAACAAAATAAATAAGAGTATAGAACCAGAAAGAGTGGTAATCACCAATAGCGAAACCAGTAATCATAATACCCATATGACCAATAGCAGAGAAAGCTAAGAAACGTTTTAATCTATATTGAGCACCTAAAGAAATAGCAGCTAAAAGGAAAGAAAGAACACCACCAAGAAGGAAGTATTGGTTTACATTAATAAGTAATGGATGAAGAACAGGTAAAAAGAAAAGGATAGCAAGTTTTGGAAGAGTACCAATCCAAAGAACTAATTCCATAGGTAAACCATCATAAACATCTGGAACCCAAAGATGAACTGGAACAAGACCTAATTTAAAACTAAGGGTAAGTAAAAGAAGAAGTTGAGGCCAAAGAGTTAAAGAATCATCAAGGTAGTTCATAGAGGCGTAAAGACTATCAAAAGCAGTAGAACCAGTTAAACCATAGAAAAGACTAATAGATAAAAGAAGAAGAGTAGTGAAGAAAGCACTCATTAAAAGATATTTCAAAGTGGCAGATTCAGTACCTCTATAAAGAGAAAGAATTAAGTAAGTAGATAAGTTAAGGAATTCAAAACCAATAAGACTAATAAGCCAATCATAACCAAGAATCATGTAAATAGCACCAGTGTAACCACCAAAAAGCATAAGATGGAATTCCCAACCTAAATTATTAGCACGGCTTACAATAACAAAAAGAACAGCACCCATAAAAAGAAGAGAGAAAAGTAAAGAGCTGTCAATACGAAGTAAACCATTAGCTAAAATTAAAGTAGAGCCTTCTGGGAAAAAATAGAAAATGTAACTAATAGAGGAAAGATAAAAGACAAGGCTTAATAAAGAAATACGGCCAGAATATCTACCTACAGTCATCATAAGGAAAGTAAGGAAGAATAAAATTAAAAGCATCAAATGACTATAATATTTTAACCAGCCCAGGATTACTAATTGTTCCAAGGCAAATTAGAATTGCCTCGGGTTTTCTTGGGTGGTGCAACTTTTAGAATTTAGTGATAATAAATCACCAAGAATATTTATTCTAGAAAAGATTTGAATCTCTATATGGAAGACATGTTTTCATAAATAATAAAGAAATCCAATAAAGCTACTTTGGCTTACTGTCTTTGGAGATATTAAAGTGTTCCCAGGGGTCTCGAGAGAGTCCCCTGTCACCACTCTGTGGTGACAGGGTGGCGAGCTATGGCTTACGCTCTAGCTGGCCACCTAGGACAATTTTCAATTGTCCTAGAGAGAAAAATAAATTTATTATAGTTTAATTAAATAATTTAGGCGGCAGGTTCCCCTACCACTACCTTGTTATGACTTAATACCTATACTAGTTCCACCTTCAAACCTAATAATTCCCCGAAAGGAAAGATAAGTTTTTCTCATGGTTCTAGTCTGAGTACTTGACAGGCAGTTAGGACAATACCAATTGAAAATTCACCGCAAGATTCTAAACCGCGATTACTAGCAATTCCAGCATTAAGATTCTGGTTCCAAGAATCTATCCGTACGTGATAGAGTTTAATAGCTGTCTCTATCATTGTCGCGCGTTTGTAGCCCTCCTCATTGGACCACGCGTGCATGCCTTGGTCTTAATCATATTCCGATTTATTTCTTTTTAGGGAAATAAGCTTCTTCATATTTTTAAGGTTTCACAGATACTCTCACGAGATTCGTTGACGGCTGCCGTGCAATACCAAAAACTTCTTTCTAATTTAAGAAATAGTTTAGATAGAGGAGGTAAGGTTTTCGTGGACCGTCGAATTAAACAACACGCGCCACTGCTGTTGTTGGTACCCGTCTAATCCATTGGATTTCAGCCTTGCGACCTTACTTTCCAGGCAGAATGAAGAAGTTTGTACTTTTCACTCAATCGAGGGCGTAGACTACTGGGGTATCTAATCCCGTTTGCTCCCTACGCTTTACTGGGTTTAGCGTCAATGTTTCGCAGTATAGTGACTTCTCTATCGATGTTCCTCTTAGTATCAAAGTATTTTATCCCTCAACCAAGAATTCCCTATACCTGGCTAACATTCTAGTTAACATTCATACTCTCTCACTAAGTGAGAAAGCTTTTTCCCTCATCTAAGGGGTGCTCTGAAAAAAAATTGCAGAAGAAGGATTCGAACCTCCATTTCCGGATGATGAGACCAGCGAGTTACCCTTACTCCATTCTACAAAATATAATGGCTTATTTATATAAACCTTGGTGTAAGTCAAAATTTGCCATCTGATATCTACTAGAGATACCATAAAAAAATTAGAAAAGATCAAAAGTATAAAGAATAGCAGGTTCAATAAGAAGGAAAGCAATAAGAATTGGAAGTAAATAAACCCAACCAAGTTTTAAAAGTTGATCAAATCGTAAACGGGGAAGAGAAGCACGAACCCAAATAAAGAGGTAAATAATAATAGGGTTATAAAAACCAAAGAAGAATAAATTAAGAAGAGTAGAAATAGTAATAATATTAGTATATTCAGCAAGGAATAAGAAAGTGAAAGAAATAGCACTGTGTTCAGTCATGAAACCAGCTACAAGTTCACTTTCAGCTTCTGGAAGATCCATAGGGGCACGATTGGTTTCAGCAAGAGCAGCAATAAAACCAATAATAGCAATTGGCCAAAGAGGCCAAAAGAACATAAGAGCAGATTGTAAATAAGCAATTTCAACTAAGTTAACAGAAGAACCAATATAAACAACAGCAAGAACAATTAAACTCATACTAACTTCGTAACTAACCATTTGAGCAGTGGAACGTAAAGAACCTAAAAGGGTCCATTTAGAGTTAGCAGCCCAACCGGAGTAAATAATACCATAAACACCAAGAGAAGAAATAGCTAAAAGATATAAAAGACTAGCTTCTAAATCCATAAGAACTAAACCTTTATCTAATGGAATAACTAACCAATTAAGTAAAGCTAAGTAGAAAGTAAGGAAAGGAGCTAAAACAAAGATCCAGTGGTTAGATTCAAGAGGTAAAACAGTTTCTTTTAAGATTAATTTAATACCATCAAAGAAAGGTTGAAGTAAACCAAGGAAACCTACACTGTTAGGACCAACTCGACGTTGAATGGCACCCATAAGTTTACGTTCAGCTAAAGTCATAAAGGCAACAGCTAAAACAATAGGTAAAGCAACAATTAAAGATTTCATCAAATTAAAATTCTATTTAACATCATGTTTATTATGCTTTCCTCAACTATCACAGAGTGATAGCCCAGGACATTCTGCCACCATCAAAGTGGTGGCAGTAAAAAAAATAAGGAAAAGTAGTATACAGTGTTACAAGAGAATAAACTCAATACCTCACGGTAATTACATTTAAGTCTCTTCAGGTGTTCTACCTGACACGCCAATAGAAAAGAAAAGTTTCCCGCTTCAGATGGTTTCAGCGGTTCTCTATTCAAAACGTAGCTACCCAGCGCTAAAAAAGAACTGGATTACTAGTGGTTTTACCTCCCTGATCCTCTCGTACGAAGGTAGGGCTCTTTTGCTATTGATTATCCTAGAAGATAGGATCCCAACTGTCTCACGACGTTGTTAACCCAACTCACGTTCCCCTTTATGCAATGAACAATTGCACCCTTGGAAGCTCCTGCTCAACCAGGTTGGGAAGAGTCGACATCGAGGTCCCGAACCCTAAGGTCGATTTGAACTCTAACTTAGGACTAAGCTGTTATCCCTAGCGTAACTTTTATTCGTTGATCGGTAACTAATATTACCGGGTCACTATGGCGGAGTAAAATTATTTCTCAAGAAATAAAATTCTCTCTGTTCGAATTGTGATTCTTACAGTCAAGCAGGCATAAGCCATTATGCGTAAGGCCTACCTTTGCACACCTTCGTTACTTTTTAGAAGGCGATCACCCCAATCAAACTGTCTCTCAAACAATTATTCTCATATAGTATTAAATATATGAGAGGTTCTTATTAGATAACAGTAAAGCTGCATAGGGTCTTTCCGTCACTCTAGGATGTGGTTGCATCTGCACAACCAATGTGATTTCGTAGGGTCCATTCAGGAGACAGTGGAGGTGTGATTACTTCATTCATGCGGGACTACAATTAATAGCCGAGGAATTTCGCTACCTTTGGATCCTTATGGTTAAGACCGCCGTTTACCAAAGTTTATCTCCCATTTAACTAGCATAATCCGAAAACTCACTAGTTCAATGGCGATTTTCACGTATTGGCACCGGGCAGAAGTTACTCCCTATACTATCTTTTTCAGATTGCAGAGAGTGAAGTTTTAAGTAAACAGTTCCACCTCCCGATTTTGTGTCACATCCCTAAAAATCAGAGATTACTTGCGTTTTCTTTTATGATTTAAAGGTTGTACCCCTTCTTCCGAAGTTACGGAGTCATTTTGCCGAGTTCCTTCTGAATGGTTCTCCCTAAGTCTTGATCTACGCGATCTATCCACCAGTGTCGGTTTTCAGTACGGTTATTAAAAATAAATTTTTATTCCATCCCAAATACAAGTATAGGTTTGGAGCCGTTTTACTCGACGAAGTTGACCTTCTCATCGAAAACCTTGGATATCAGACCATGAAGATTTCTCACTTCATTTATACATACTCACACCTGCATTCTCTCTGTCAATTTATGACATGTACCACTACCTAATATATGATAAGATAAACATATCAATATAAAAACTATAAATCGGTCAGAAGTTTAGGCTCGTTAATTTATGATGCTCGGGGTTGATTATATTCGACCTTTGCGTTGTTACACGTTCTCTTAGGGATAGCAACTTCCATGCTCACCCAGTGGTAAACTATACCCTTGAACTTCCTCAATACCTGTCAACTTCTATTAGAGACCTTATTAATAGTATTAGGCTCTTTCCTGTTAGACTCTGAAGCTTATCCCCCAGAGTCAGTCCTATTATCTGTATTTCTTCTCATTGAGAGTTAAGTCAGTCAAGCAGACCTTTAATTCACCTAGAAGAAATTATGAATAATAATGCTACTTCAATAGCTTTCGTGGTAGACCAGCTATCTCCAGATACGGTTAGTCTTTCACTCCAAGACGAAGCTCATCCGAGACTATTGCAACAGTCACCGGTTCGGTCCTTAATTCAAAATATGAGATTTTACACTACATACCTATATATCTTTACCTGGCCTCGTCTAGATCATCTGGTTTCGGGCCTTATTTTTCTAATTCTACAGCCTATTAGGCTTCGCATTTACTAGGCTTCCCTTTAAGGGTGCTCACTAGAAAAATAAAGTTGCAGGCCCCTTATGCAAAAGGTAAACGTTTGCTTCAATATGAAGCTTACGCTGCCGACAACCCGTTTCAGGATATTTCTTCCTCGAGATAAATAATCTCTTTTTCGTGTCATGTATAATGAACCTTTCTCAGCTTTCCCTCACGGTACTTTTCGCTCTCGCCTATTGATTTTTCTTTTGATTTCGAGGATTTCCTCGTTCTTCAAACTTTTTTTGTAAGTTTTACTCTAAATCTTGTTAAGCCATACAGGATTTGGATCTATTCCTTCTATGTTTATTAGCTAACAAATAACTTGTTCGTTCGCCACTACTAAAGTGATTCTCATTTTGATTTATTTAAAGGTTCATTAATGAACCCTTAAGATCCTACTTAGATGAATCAGTTCGGATCTTTTTTTTACATGGATTTTTATCTGTGGGTTGTTTTTCATTTTAAAACTTTTAGTCTGTTGACTCCCACTAAATCAATAGGCCAGCCATTCACGGGTTGCCCATATCTACTACTTTTCCAATTTAAAATTTAACTATATTTATTATATTTTGAGACCCCGGACCCTAAAGGGTCCGGACAGGCTTTCATAAGCCTACCGAGGATCACTAGGTTCACCTCGGCAATTATTTTCTTTTCTTATAAAGAAGACGTGTTTGAAAATTAAAAATAGTGAATCAAGATTAAAAGAATCCCTGGAGCAATTATGAATTATCCTGAGAATGCGAGCTAAGGCTGGGAGAGCATAGGGTGCTCTCCCAGAAGCCTATGAAAGCTTTTCCAAGACCTAAAAGGTCTTGGGGCCTGCTTCTAGGAAGCCTTGGCTTATCCAAAGTCTAAGATGAGAAGAAGAATAAAAAAGAAA